TCTATAGAAATGTGTTCGCTCAAGAAAAGCTCCAGAAGATGTTAATCGTAAATAAGAAGATTGTTTACGAAGAAAAACTAATACAAATTCGCATTCAGATACATAAGAATTATATAGGAACCGAAATAGTCTTTTATTTTCTTTTGAAAAATAAAATAAAATAAAATTATTCGGAGTAATAAGACTATTCCAATTATGATATTCGTGAAGAAAGAATCGCAATAAATGTAAAGAGGGAACATCTTGGATCCAGCATTGAAGGATTTGAACCAAGATTTCCAGATGGATGGGATAAGGTATTAGTATATCTGACACATAATTTAAATGCGATAATTTGTCCTCTAAAAAGGGAAATATTGAATGAATAGATCGTAAATTCAAATTCTGAGATTTTGGTATTTTATCTTCGAGGGAAGATACTAATCGCAGCAAGAATGGAATTTCCACAATGACTGCAAAACCTTCCAATATTATCTGAGAATAAAAATTAAAATAAAAATAATTGTTGTACCCAACGAATCGATTTTGGTTAGAATCATTAACCGAATAAATCAAATAATTCTGTTGATACATTCGAATAATTAAACGTTTCACAAGTACTGAACTAGATTTATTGTCATAACCCAAAATTTCCACGGATTCGTAAAAAATCGAACCATTTAAAACACGATCATGAACAAATGTGTAAATATACTCCTTAAAGAGAAGCGGATATAGGAAGTGTTGTTGCCGAGATATATCTTTTTCTAAATATCCTTGTAATTCTTCCATTTACATTTCTAATTGAACCAGAGGCAGGACCCATTTCTTGGGTTATCAAATGATACATAGTGCAATATGGTCAGAACAGGGTATGTATTATGTATATAATTACAGTAAGAAATAGTAAGAAAAAAATATATACCCCGCAAACAAAGGAAACAGGGGAGTCCAATCAACAGATCTTTTTCCTCTCCTTTTCTATCCAATTGGTTTATGTTCGTTATAATTACAAGAGGGTAAAAAATCCTTTATTTTTGCAACCCGATCGCTCTTTCGATTTTGGAATAAATTTTCTTTATCAGTATACTGTTTCTTCTACACATCCGTCTCCAATCCATAAGAATAATTGGGATTCATTAAAAAAAAAGAAAATCAATGGTCCACTCACAGAAGAACCCACCCTTTCCCACATCAGGCACTAATCTATCTTTAACGTCTAATTAGATCGGGTAATTATTCAAATTAAGAACAAAAGCTCGTTGCTTTTTGTTTCACCAGAATTAGAGCCCTATGGCTCTATCCATTTATTCACTAGACCCAACTGTAAATGTGAATTTTTTTCTCTTTCAAAAAGAAAAACAATTTTTTGTAACGATCCGGTAAGGATAAACTCAAAGTTCTACTTTAATTTAAAATTTAATTAGTTCTAATTTTATTAAATAATTTTTATTAAATTTTATTAAATTAAATAATAATATATATATATATATTAGTATATATTTAATACTATAATACACTATTAATTACGACATGCTGTTTTTTCCATTCATTACCTTTGAGGATCAGTCGTGGTCTTATAAACTCTACCAATAGTCTGGACGAATCTATTGCTTCATCCAAATGTGTAAAAGATCATAGTCGCACTTAAAAGCCGAGTACTCTACCGTTGAGTTAGCAACCCGAATAAAATAAATAGGATATGTAAATACGGTCAAAATAAAAAAATCAATTGAATTGCACTGCACGACCCCGTCAAATGTTGAACTAGAACAAATCGAAAAGAAAAATTTGTTGATCAATTAAAAACAACAAAATGGACAGATCGGATTAAACAACAACGGGATTCCCAATAGAGATGTCAAAATTGTGACAAACCACCATTTTATTTATATTTATCAATTTTTTTTTTTTCGTTAAGAAAAAACATCTTGTATGCCAGTAAATCCGGCAGGGCAAACCCATCATTTGACTGAAGTGAAGGAAAAAACCAATATGGGGTGGAGATAAACGAATCTATTTATCTACGATCAAATTATATTTCTTCGATGCACCATTGTCAATATGAATCCAATATTAATAAAACAAATTTAAGTAAATCAAATAAAGACTTGTGTTGGATTGGCACAACAAAAGCATAAATAAGAAATTTGGATAAAAAAAATCTCGGGTTTATTCAATCAATAGAGGTACAATAAGTAAGATTAACCCCTTGTTTGTTGGTGGATTCCCGCAACAAACAAAACAAGAAAAAAAGTAAATTAAGTATGAATACAGCAAGAAAAAGGCAAATTGTGTGTAAATAACTACACAAAGATAGATACTAGTTACCCCCCCCCCCCCCCTTTTTTTTATTTATTAATTTTTTTTCCTTTAATTAACTCGAATCGAAGTTCTTTCTTGAAATAATTCTGCCTTCCTTAAAATATCACAAACAGTTCCCGTAGGTTGAGCACCTTTTTCAAGGAAATATAGAATAGCAGGAACATTTAAATAAGTTTGATTCTTTATCGGATCGTAAAAACCTACTTTTCGAAGATCTCTTCCTTCTCTTCGGGATCGAACATCAATTGCAACGATTCGATAGATGGCTCATTGGGATAGATGTAGATAAACAATGCCGCCCCCCCTAGAAACGTATGGGAGGTTTTCTCCTCATACGGCTCGAGAAAAATGGATTCTAAATTTCTGTATATGTATATAATTACATAATTGCAAATGGATCCATAAAATCATGAATTAGACTATGATTTTAGTCGTTTTTTTATTCTTCCTACAGAAAAAGAAATCTCATTCGTACTCATAACTCAAGTTGGGTAATTCTGACAGAGTTCGAAGGAAAACCCTTAGACATTTATTGAGCCGTCTCTAACCTCTTTTGTTTGTCTCATCTCGAATCTATTTTTATTCCTCATTCTGATTCAATTGTTGAGACAATTGAAAATAGTGTTTATTTGTTCCAGAATCCTTTATCTTTGCCTTGTGAAATCATTGGGTTTAGACATTACTTCGGTGATCCTTACTCCTTTCAAAAGAGCAGCAACATACCTTTTCGTTTTTTGTTATTTTTTTTTTTTTTTCTATAGTATATGAACGGTTGATTCCGTTGTGATACACTTTTGATCGAAATAGTTTTACCAATTCTGAAAAATTTTACTTTTTTTCTCTTTGATTTTTCGATTTTTTTAACCTTTATATTTATATATTGAGGATATACTTACAAAGTTGGTCTAACTTATTGATAGTTACTAACCCTAGATTCTTCCCCCTGATAAACGAATCAATCCTTTCTGCTCGAGCTCCATCATGTACTATTTACTTACAACCTAACACAAATTAGGTTCCTAGCATAGCAGAACAAACTATGTCGAGCCAAGAACATCTTCATTCCTATAGAAAATGGTGGATGTAAGAATCCACAGCCGATCATGTCCTTCAAGTCGCACGTTGCTTTCTACCACATCGTTTCAAACGAAGTTTTACCATAACATTTCTCTAATTTTATCTCAAACCGGTATGGAATTGATTCAATATGGAATCATGAATAGTCATTGGCTCAACCGGTGTGTATACCGGTATATAATAGTACATACTTTCTATCTATCTATCTATGAATAGATAAGTATTCATCCGGGGAAGGCTCAGCACGGATCCAATTTATTTAACTCTATATTCTATTTATTTAACTCCATATTCTATCATATGAATGAAACATATTTCTAAAAAAGACGAATAAATAAGTTTGCTTAAGACTTATTTACATCTTCAAAAGATTGTTCGGGACGATCAATCATGAAGAATCCATTTTTCTCGAACAAATAAAAGAAAAAATATGATTCTTAGAATCATTCTTGGAATTCATAACAAGAGATTGTTCTCGTTAACAATTTTATGTTTCATGTGAGATACAATATGATCCCATCTTTCGTTTCTGATGGAAACGATCTGATCTGGGACGGAAGGATTCGAACCTCCGAGTAACGGGACCAAAACCCGCTGCCTTACCACTTGGCCACGCCCCATTTCGAATTTCTATTCGACACTAATAAACATTAATATTGGTATTGGTTATTCGTCAATCCCAACCCAATAAATACATTGGGAATATATTGTTGCTAGGATTCTACACATGTAGATATAGAATCAAAAAAATTCATTGATCATTACATGGAATTCAGTTAAGATATTGTATGAAAGTGGAATTCCTTGTATTCTCATTTGAGAATGGAAGAAAGGATTTTTATTTGGGAGAATTTGAAGAAAAAGAAAGATTTTTTGACTTGTCTTTTTTTATTTTTCCCTTATAAGAATAACTCAATCAGAATAAAATTATCTAATCTACAAGAACGAAATTTTGTTATGCTTAATATCTTTAGTTTAATCTGTATCTGTCTTAATTCTGTCTTTTATTCGAGTAGTTTTTTCTTCGCCAAATTGCCCGAAGCTTATGCCTTTTTCAATCCAATCGTAGATGTTATGCCCGTCATACCTGTACTTTTTTTTCTCTTAGCCTTTGTTTGGCAAGCTGCTGTAAGTTTTCGATGATTTAATACTCTGCTAAATTCATGATTTATTCGATAAAAAAAAAAAAAAAATGAAAAAAAAAAAAAATTTATAAGACCAGATAAGTCTTACATTATGAACCCTCGATTCAAAAATAGAAATTCTTGTATATTGAATAACCGCAGCGATGAATTTTGATCAGCTTATTTCCTCGTTCTCACCTTACAGTGAGCAAAGACTTTATTTTATTAGGTTGCCTAATAATACCTAATTATTCATATGACAAGAAATTTTTGATAAACGAAGGAATCAAAATCTTATTCCAAAGAAATTCGTGAAAATGACTTTCTTTTCAAAAAAAACTTCATTTTTTGGGGGGTGTCATGTCAAAACAAAATAGTATATGTGGTAAAAAATAAGTAATCTATTCCCTTTTTCAAAAAAAAAAAAGATCTTGGAGATTGTGTAATGCTTACTCTCAAACTATTCGTTTATACAGTAGTGATATTCTTTATTTC